GTCACATTATGCAACACATGTGCAACAATGTATAGCGAATATTTTCCACACGCTAAAAAAAGAAAATATGTGTTCGGCCCTCGTTTTTGGGGTTTTTCGAGAAAAGTCATTATGCATATTAGGGGGGAGGGGGGGTTTTTCCCAATGAAAAAAATTAGCATTCAGTCGTCTTTCCTTTCGAGACCCAAGGGGCACTTCGTAAAAAAGTGTAAAAAGTCTAATATCTATGCTCGAATAGTGAAGTATGTGTTAAATAAATCAATGTGAATTCTCATTAATAATTATCGATATTTTAAATTAATGAGGGTTAATGATATGTATTTCTTAAACCGATGTTTCATTAATCGCGAAATAAAATAGTGTCTTTCATAATTCATACTCTTCATTGGACGTGACTGTAAGGTCAACATGGTAATTTTAATTCAAGAGTTCATATCTTTGCACGTTGATTATCTAATGTCTCGATGGGTACAGATTTGTTTAAGTGTTCTAAACCAGCCCTCTGGGCAGCGTAATTGCTTCATTCCGAAAATTAAAAAGTAGGGAGGACAAGAAATCTTGATGCGATTAAGAGTTGAATGGAATTTGAGGGAACTAGCGGTATATAAGGCTGATACGTACAGAACTGTATGTCTTTTAAGGTAGCCAATAGCCAGGATTTGATCAATTGTTAGGGATTAATCGATTACAGTTCCACAAACCGTACACTATATGCCTTACAAGGGATTATTGCGGGTTTCTTGCTGACCCTAGATAAATATTTGATTATCATAAAAATAAGGATTAAAAATACTATGAGATATGATCCATTGATTATAGATTAATGTGGGTAAAAAATATTTTATGTTATGGATTTGTTGATTATTAGAAAAATGGGGGTTAATCAATATATGTTATGAGGGTGAGGATTATAGATGAATGAGGATTATACATAGATATGTAATATAGATGGGGATAGTCTATATATGGTGATTATACATATATGTAGTATGTGGTATATTAGGATATGTGGACTATATCATATATATGTCCAACTGACTTACTCCATGAAAAATCATGTTTTGGCATGATTTAGCATTCAGGGGGCAGTTTAGGCAGAATCTTGGCTTTGGGAGCCAAAGGCAGGAGTTTAACTCTCTTTCCCCTGATGTGTTTTGGGGGGAGGTTCCATCCCCGGTCTTCGACTTACAAGGCCGACGCTTTTATATTTAAGCTACCAAAACATTAATTTAGGCTGAGCATTTTGTTTTCTCATCAACCAGTTAATGGAATAATAATAAGAAACAATGAGAAATAGGTGGCGGAAGCAATTTGGCCAACGAGAATAAATGGTTGTTCAACTGGTTGTCCTCCGATTCATGTTAGAATGATTGCGTTAGCTACAAGTGTCCAAAAAAGAAGTTGGGTTACTGGTCGGAAGGTGTTACTTCGTTGTTTTGAAGTATGGAGTAGTGGGACTAGTATAAGGATGAAGATTGAAAGTAGGAGGGCTAGGACTCCCCCTAGTTTATTAGGAATCGAGCGAAGGATGGCATAGGCAAATAGGAAATATCATTCAGGCTTAATGTGGGGTGGGGTGACAAGGGGGTTTGCGGGGATGAAGTTTTCAGCGTCACCCAGGAGGTTAGGTAAGAATAAGGCTAATGAGGCTAGTATAATAATTATGAGAAAGAACCCAAGGATGTCTTTGTATGAGAAGTAGGGATGAAATGAGATTTTATCTATGTCGGAGTTAAGGCCCATTGGGTTATTGGAGCCGGTTTCGTGTAGAAATAGGAGGTGAATAAGGGTTAGGCCTACAATTAGAAATGGAAGGAGGAAGTGGAATGCGAAGAAACGTGTTAGGGTGGCGTTATCAATTGAGAATCCCCCTCAAATTCATTGAACTAGCATATCTCCAACATATGGGAGAGCGGAGAGGAGATTAGTAATAACTGTGGCCCCTCAAAAAGATATTTGTCCTCATGGTAGTACATATCCTACAAAGGCTGTTGCTATTAGTAAGAATAATAAAATGACCCCAATATTTCATGTTTCTTTAAAAAGATAGGAACCATAATATAGTCCTCGGGCAATATGTAAGTAAACACAAATAAAAAATAATGAAGCCCCGTTAGCGTGAATATTACGGATTAGTCAGCCATAATTGACGTCACGACAGATGTGGACTACTGAGGAAAAGGCGGTAGAAATGTCTGCAGTATAATGTATGGCTAGGAATAATCCTGTAAGAATTTGGATAATTAGGCAGAGTCCTAATAAGGATCCAAAATTTCATCAGATTGAAATGTTAGATGGTGAAGGGAGATCAACTAAAGCGTGGTTGGCGATTTTGATAAGTGGATGGGTTTTCCGGATGTTAGTGGTCATTATTATTCTTGTAGTTGAATAAACAACGATAGTTTTTCAAGTTATTGGTCTTGGTTAAAATCCAGGCGGGAATAATGGTTTATTTTATATTTATTATATTAGTAGGGCTTATTTTAGGGTTAATAGCAGTGGCATCAAATCCCTCTCCTTATTTTGCTGCGCTAGGTTTAGTAGTAGCTGCTGGGGTTGGGTGTGGTTTATTAGTTGGGCATGGTGGGTCTTTTTTATCTTTGGTGTTGTTTTTGATCTATTTAGGTGGGATATTGGTTGTGTTTGCTTATACAGCAGCGCTTGCTGCTGAGCCATACCCAGAAACATGAGGTGATTGGTCTGTATTATTGTATGTTAGTGTTTATTTATTAGGTATTTTTTTTGTGGGTAAGTACTTTTTAAAGGAGTGGGGAGGATTAGGCTGAGTTGGGGTGGAGGAAATAAGTAATTTAGAAATTATTCGTGGGGATTTTGGTGGTGTAGCTTTGTTATACGCTAATGGAGGAATTATGTTGGTGTTAGGTGGATGAGTATTACTTTTAACATTATTTGTTATTTTAGAATTAACTCGGGGTCTATCATACGGCACTTTACGTGTAATTTAGATTACGATAATTAGGACAGCTAGGGTTAACGTTAGGAAAAGTAGTATTAGATAGGTTTTGATTATTCCTTGTTGGGGTTGGGTTGATAATTTAATTAATGGTGTTTGTTGAATAAGAGTGCTTTTTGGTCCAATTTTTTCGCTTCAGGTTAGGTCAATAAGATGTGTTGAGATATGTTGAGCCCATTTTAAGTTGGTTTTTGGCATTAATCGGTGAATGACTATTGGAAAATATCCTAGTATGTTGGAAAAGTGATGTGTTGATAGGGTGGGGGTGGTTTTAAGTTGAGTATTAGTTAGGTTGGCTAGTTCTAATGCTAGAAGTAGGCCAGTAATTGTTACTAGGAGGGCAGATAATTTTAATAGAGGGGTTATAGTTATAATTTGAGTTTTTATTGGTGGGAGATTGAAGGTAATAATTAAACCAGCTATAATACTCCCGTATGCAAGGCGTTTAATTGGGTTAATAATTAGGGTATTATTTTCATTAATAGGGGAGAGGGGGGAAAATCGCGGGTAATTTATTAAGGCAAAGAAGATAAGGCGCAGGCTGTAGATGGCGGTAAAGGAGGTTGCGATGAGGGTTAAAATTAGGGCCCAGGCGTTTAAATGGGAAGTGTTTATAGATTCAATGATGGCATCTTTTGAGAAAAACCCTGATAAAAAGGGTATTCCTGTGAGGGCAAGGCTACCCACGGTTAATGATGATGAGGTAAATGGTAAAAGTTTATGTAGTCCTCCTATTTTTCGAATGTCCTGTTCATCATTTAGACTGTGAATAATTGAGCCGGAACATAGGAAAAGTATGGCTTTAAAGAAGGCGTGTGTGCAAATATGAAGAAATGCTAATTGGGGTTGATTTAGCCCAATTGTAACTATTATTAGGCCAAGTTGACTCGATGTTGAAAAGGCAACAATTTTTTTAATATCATTTTGGGTTAGTGCACATGTGGCAGTAAATAGTGTAGTTAGGGCCCCTAGGCATAGGCATGTTGTTAAAATCAGTTGATTATCTTGTATTAATGGGTGGAGGCGAATTAAGAGAAAAATACCAGCAACAACCATGGTGCTGGAGTGGAGTAGGGCAGAGACTGGCGTGGGTCCTTCCATAGCTGAAGGCAGCCATGGGTGGAGTCCAAACTGTGCAGATTTTCCTGCTGCAGCTAGGACTAAGCCAAGAAGAGGTAAAGTTAAGTCTTTATCTTTGGATAAAATAAAGAGTTGTTGAATTTCTCATGAATTTAGGTTTATGGCTAATCAGGCCATACTTAAAATGAGTCCAATATCTCCTACGCGGTTATAAATCACGGCTTGTAGGGCGGCAGTGTTTGCGTCCGTTCGGCTGTATCATCAGCCAATTAGGAGGAAAGATATAATTCCAACTCCCTCTCAACCGATAAATAGTTGAAATATGTTGTTGGCTGTTACTAGGATAATTATAGAGATTAAAAAAAGGAGAAGGTATTTAAAGAAGCGGTTTATGTTTGGGTCTAAGTGTATGTATCAGAGGGCGAATTCAAGGATGGATCAAGTTACGTATAAAGCGATCGGGGTGAAGATGATTGAGTATATGTCAAATTTAAAGCTTATGTTAATGTCAAAGGGTCCAATGTTAATTCAGTTTCAGTTAGTTGTGATTGATTCTAAGCCTTGGTCAAGATAAATGAATAAGGGGGTAAGACTAATAAAAAAGGAGATTTTTACAGCGGTTTTAACATGTGAAGCTGATCAGTTTAGGTTTAGTTCTTTAGGGGATAGTGATGAAATAAGGGGATATAAAAGGATAATGAAGATAAGAAGAAAGGCTGAGTTAAAAACGATTATGTTCATAGCTCTTGCTTGGAGTTGCACCAAGAGTTTTTGGTTCCTAAGACCAATAGATAACTATTATCTTTCAAGGGCCAAGTGAGCCATGGATTTGAACCATGATTGAAGAATTAGCAGTTCTTTATGTCCCAGACCTCTCTTGGTTATTAAAAAGATTTTAACTTTTATTTTTAGAACCACAATCTAATGTTTTCGTTAAACTATAATAACAAAAGGTTCAACCTCAAATAAGTTCTGGCTTAAGGATTAATAATAATATAGGAATAAGATGGAGGTTGAGGAGCAGATGTTCCCGTGTATACGATGGGTTTAAGGATAGTAAATGTTGTGATGCAGGGCCCCGTTGGGTCATTAAGAATATATATAGGGAGTATGAAGCTGTAATTAATACACCCAATCCCGTTAATAAGATAGTTCAGTTGGATCAGTTGAACAGTGAGGAAATAATGAGAAGTTCTCCTATTAGATTAGGGGTGGGTGGAAGAGCAAGATTAGCTAAATTAGCAAGAAACCATCAGGTTGCTATTAGTGGAAGTATAACTTGAATACCTCGGGCTAGAAGCAGGGTTCGGCTATGGGTACGTTCATAGTTAGTGTTTGCTAGACAAAATAGGGCTGACGAGACTAATCCGTGTGCAATTATTAATGTAATTGCTCCTGTAAAGCTTCATGGTGTTTGGATTATAATTGCTCCGGCGACCAGGCCTATGTGGCTTACTGATGAGTAAGCGATTAGGGATTTTAGATCGGTTTGTCGAAGGCAGATTGAGCTGGTTATGATTACACCCCAAATGGCTAAAATTAGGAATGGGTATGCTATTTCTTTAGTCAGGGGGTTTAGTATAACTATAATTCGTATTATTCCGTAGCCGCCTAATTTAAGTAGGACTGCTGCTAGAATTATTGAGCCTGCAATAGGGGCTTCAACGTGGGCTTTGGGGAGTCAAAGGTGGACCCCATAGAGGGGTATTTTTACTAGGAAAGCAATAAGGCAAGCTACTCATCAAAATTTATCAGCCCATGAGGATAGGTTAAGTGGTTGGGGATATTGGATAATAATTATAGATAGGGAGCCCAAGTCATTTTGTATAAGTAAGAGGGCAATAAGTAAGGGCAGAGACCCGATTAGGGTATAGAACAAAAAGTAGGTTCCTGCATTTAAGCGTTCAGTTTGATTACCTCAGCGGGTAATAATAATAAGAGTTGGGATTAATGTGGCTTCAAATATAATGTAGAATATAATTAATTCAGTTGCGCTGAATGCTATGATGAGAAAGGTTTGAAGGGAAATCAAGAGTGTAATGTAGATTCGTTGGCGAATAATAGGTTCTGTAGAAATGTGATTTTGACTAGCTAGAATTATTAGTGGGAGGAGTCAACAGGTAAGAGTAAGTAAGGGGGCGGAGAGGGGATCAACAGCTAGATAGTGGTTGGAAAAATCTCACCCCATATCTATATCTCATTTAAATCAGAGTAGACTAAGTAATGCAATTAAAAGACTGTGGGTGGTCGTGACAGATCACAATCATTTTTTAGGTGAAGATCATGTAACGAGAAATAACATAATTGTTGGGATTAAGATTTTTAACATTGTAATAAATTTAAGTTTTGGAGGTGGTCGGAACCATGGGTTCGTGCAGCTGCCACTAGGAGGGCGAGGCCTGCGCCTGCTTCACAGGCAGAAAAAGTTAAAAGAATTATTGGAGTAATTGAGCATGAGGTGGAATTTAATGTTATTGATCAGAGGGCAGTAGCAATAAATAAAGATAATATTATTCCCTCTAAACAGAGGAGGGCGGATAGAAGGTGTGATCGGTTGAATGCGAGGCCTATTAAACCTAAAATAAATGCTGAACTAAAACTAAAGTGGACGGTGGACATAAGGTGTTTATGGACTTTCACCATAATTTACTAAGCCGAAATTAGTGGTCTTTTTTGGACTAAACACCTAAATTATTCTGCTCATTCAAGGCCTCCTTGAAGTCATTCATAAACAAGGCCCAAGGTTAATAGGATGATAATACTTGTTGCTCATAATAATGAGATAAATGGCGTTAGAAGTTGATTACCTCAAGGAAGAGGGAGGAGAAGGGCAATTTCTAAGTCAAATAGAAGGAATAAAATTGCTACAAGGAAGAAGCGCAATGAGAATGGAAGGCGTGCGCTTCCTAATGGGTCAAATCCACACTCATATGGAGATAATTTTTCGTTATCTGGGTTTAATGAGGGGAGCCAAAATGCTACAAAAGCAAGGATTAGGGAAATGAGGGCTGTAGCTGCGACAGATAATATGATGAGGTTCATTACTTTCCCTTGGATTTTAACCAAGATTAAATAATTGGAAATCACTTGTACTAATTTATACTAGAAAAGTAATTATGAGCCTCATCAATAGATGGAAACATAAAGGAATAGTCATACTACATCTACAAAGTGTCAGTATCATGCGGCAGCTTCAAAGCCAAAATGATGTTCAGATGTAAAATGATATTGGATTTGTCGGAGTAAACAAACTATTAAAAATGTTGAACCAATAATAACATGGAGACCATGGAAGCCTGTGGCAACAAAAAATGTTGACCCATAAACTCCGTCGGCAATAGTAAATGGAGCTTCGTAATATTCTATGGCTTGAAGAGCTGTAAAGTAAAATCCTAGTAGAACAGTTAAAGTTAGGGCTTGAATTGCTTCTTTTCGGTTGCCTTCTATTAGGCTATGATGAGCTCAAGTTACTGTAACTCCGGATGCTAGTAGGACTGCGGTATTTAAAAGTGGTACTTCGAATGGGTCTAGAGGGTAAATTCCTGTTGGTGGTCAACATCCGCCTAACTCTGGTGTAGGGGCGAGGCTTGAGTGGTAGAAGGCTCAGAAAAAGCCAAGGAAGAAGAAAACTTCTGATGTAATAAATAAAATTATTCCGTAGCGAAGCCCTTTTTGAACAGGTGGGGTGTGGTGTCCTTGAAATGTCCCTTCTCGAATAATATCTCGTCATCATTGAATTATTGTTAGTAATAGTAAAGTTAATCCTAAGTAAAGAAGGTATATAGAGTGGAAGTGGAATCAGACGGCTAGGCCTGATGTTATTAGTAAAGCAGCAACAGCTCCTGTTAGTGGTCATGGGCTGGGGTCAACTATATGATATGCATGTGCTTGGTGAGCCATTAGACGTTTTCTTGTAAATAGAGACTTAATAAGAGAATAAATACGTATGCTTGGATTATTGCTACGGCAACTTCTAAAATTGTTAATAAGAATAAAATTAGGGATGTTAATAAGGCTACGGTGGGTATAATAGTAATTAAAACAAAAGCTGCGGTGGCGATTAGTTGCATAAGAAGGTGGCCGGCTGTTAAATTGGCAGTTAGTCGGACACCCAATGCTAAAGGTCGGATAAATAGGCTAATAGTTTCGATAATAATTAAAATCGGAATTAGTAGTGTTGGAGTGCCTTCTGGTAGAAGGTGGCCGAGGGCGACAGTAGGCTGGTTAAGTATTCCAATTAAAACAGTTGTTAATCAAAGGGGAATAGCAAATGCTATGTTAAGGGATAGTTGGGTTGTAGGTGTAAAAGTGTACGGAAGTAAGCCAAGAAGATTAATAGTGATTAAAAATAATATTAGGGCTGTTAAAATGGTGGCTCATTTATGTCCTCCAAAGTTTATAGGTTGTATTAGTTGATATGTAAATCGGTTAATAAATCAAGATTGAATAGTTATAAGTCGATTATTTAATCAGCGGTTTGTTGGGGTAGGGAAAATTAATCATGGTATTATAATTGCTAAGGCAATTAGTGGGATTCCAAGGAGTGACGGGCTTAGGAATTGGTCAAAAAAACTTAGGTTCATGGTCAATTTCAGGGCTCAGGTTTAGGTTTTTCGACACTTTTTGCTGTGGGGTTATTATTAAATAAATGTGTTATTACTTTTTTTGGCAAAATTACTAGGAAAAAAATTCATGAGAATATTAGAATAACAAATCAAGGATTTGGATTTAATTGAGGCATATCACTAAGGGTGGTAGGGAATCACCAGTTTTTAGCTTAAAAGGCTAATGCTAGACCCAATATAGCTTCTTAGTGAGGCTTCTTCTAATATTAATGAAGATCAGGATTCAAAGTGTTCTAGTGGAACTGCTTCTACTACGATAGGCATAAAGCTGTGATTAGCACCACAAATTTCCGAACATTGACCATAGTAAACACCTGGGCGGGAAATAATAAAGGCGGTTTGATTTAGTCGTCCTGGGACTGCGTCTATTTTTACTCCTAGGGCTGGGACTGTTCATGAGTGTAAAACATCCTCTGCGGATACTAAAACACGAATGGGGGATTCTATGGGTACAACCATTCGGTGATCGGTTTCTAATAAACGGAATTGTCCAGGAGTTAAATCTTGTGTTTGAATTATGTAAGAGTCAAAGCCCAGGTCTTCATAGTCTGTGTACTCATAGCTTCAGTACCACTGGTGTCCCATAGCTTTAATAGTAAGGTGGGGGTCGTTGATCTCGTCCATTAAATATAAGATTCGTAAGGATGGTAGGGCAATTATGATAAGAATTACAGCAGGGAGGATGGTTCATACAATTTCAATTTCTTGGGAGTCTAAAATATATTTGTTTGTAAGTTTAGTTGATACTATTGCTATAATAATATAAAGAACTAAAGTGCTAATTAAAAATACGATTATTAATGTGTGGTCGTGAAAATGGAGAAGTTCTTCCATAACTGGGGAGGCTGCATCTTGGAATCCTAATTGTGAGGGGTGTGCCATTGTAAAGTTAAGATACGCGAGATTTGAACTCACGATTTTGCCCTGACAAGGCAATGTAATGTATTTTACTAGAATCTTATAAGAAAGTGACAGAGTGGTGATGTGGTTGACTTGAAATCAACATATGGGGGTTCAATTCCTTCCTTTCTTGTTAATAATAAGTTCGCTGAACTTGAACAAATGCTGGTTCTTCATAAGTGTGGTATGGTGGAGGGCAACCATGTAGTCACTCGACATTTGTGTGAGGTAATTCAACGGATAGGACTTCCCGTTTGGCGGCAAATGCTTCTCAAATAATAAATAAGAACATAATTACAGCGACTAAAGAGATTAATGAGCCAATTGAGGAAACTGTATTTCAAAGGGCATATGCGTCCGGGTAATCAGAATATCGTCGTGGCATACCAGCTAGGCCTAAAAAATGTTGGGGGAAGAAGGTTAGGTTAACTCCGATAAATATTACTAGGAATTGAGTTTTTGTTCAAGCAGAGTGGAGGGTATACCCTGAAAATAACGGGAATCAGTGAATAAAACCAGCTATAATTGCAAATACGGCCCCTATTGATAATACATAGTGGAAGTGGGCTACTACATAGTAAGTGTCGTGAAGAACAATATCTAGGGAAGAATTAGCTAAGACAATTCCTGTTAAACCCCCTACTGTAAATAAGAAAATAAAGCCTAGGGCCCAGAGGAGGGGTGTTTCTCATTTAATGGAGCCCCCGTGAAGGGTTGCTAGTCAACTGAAGACTTTTACACCTGTTGGGATAGCAATAATTATTGTTGCTGAGGTGAAATAGGCTCGGGTGTCAACGTCTATTCCTACTGTAAATATGTGGTGAGCTCATACAATAAAGCCGAGCAGGCCAATTGCTATTATTGCTCAAACTATACCCATATAACCAAAAGGTTCTTTTTTACCTGAGTAATAGGCTACTACATGGGAAATTATTCCGAAGCCGGGTAAGATTAAAATATAAACTTCCGGATGGCCGAAGAATCAAAATAAATGTTGGTAAAGAATTGGGTCCCCTCCCCCAGCAGGATCAAAAAATGTTGTGTTTAAATTACGGTCAGTTAGTAGTATCGTAATTGCGGCTGCGAGAACAGGAAGAGAAAGAAGAAGAAGAACTGTGGTTACAAGGATGGATCAAACAAAGAGTGGTGTTTGATACTGAGAAATAGCAGGTGGTTTTATGTTAATAATAGTTGTAATAAAATTAATAGAGGCTAAAATTGAGGAAATACCAGCCAAATGGAGTGAGAAAATGGCTAGGTCTACGGATGCTCCAGCATGAGCTATATTACCTGCGAGAGGGGGGTATACTGTTCAGCCGGTTCCGGCTCCCGCTTCTACACCAGCAGAGGCTAAAAGTAACAGGAGGGAGGGAGGTAATAATCAAAAGCTTATATTATTTATTCGTGGAAAAGCTATGTCTGGCGCACCAATCATTAAAGGTACTAATCAGTTTCCGAATCCACCGATTATTACAGGCATTACTATAAAAAAGATTATTACAAAAGCGTGAGCAGTTACGATAACATTATAGATTTGATCATCTCCCAGAAGAGAACCAGGTTGGCTTAATTCTGCTCGAATAAGTAAGCTAAGGGCGGTACCTACTATTCCTGCTCATGCACCAAAGATTAAATAAAGGGTGCCGATATCTTTGTGATTTGTAGAAAAGAATCAACGGTTAATTGCCACAGGTAAGATGACTGAGAACTAAGTGGCGGATTGTAATCCCGTGAACAGAGGTTAAATTCCTCTTCTTACCAAGTCCTGTAGTAGATGTATACGTTGGATTGCAAATCCAAAACCGGAGGTTGATTCCTCCCGGGGCTTTCCTCCCGCCCCACCGTATTGACGGCGGGAGGAAGCCGTAGATAGAAGTTCGTTGGATAGAACGCTTAGCTGTTAACTAAGATTTTGTAGGATCAAGGCCTATTTATCTAGAAGATTTTAGCTTAATAAAAGCATCTGGGTTGCATTCAGAAGATGTGAGATAAAATCTTGCAAATCTTAACAGAAATTAGGGGATTTTCACTCCTACTGAAAGCTTTGAAGGCTTTTGGTCTATTTAGCCTAAATTTCTTAGAGGGTTAATATAAAAATAGTAGGTGTTAATGGTAAGAGCAGGATGGAGAGGGAGGTAGTTATCATTAAGATTAGGTTTGGTTGGAGAGATTTTGTTCGTCAAGAGGATGATAAATAAATGGAGTTTGGGGATATGGTTAGGGTTGTGGAGTAACATAGGCGGAGGTAGAAGAATAAACTGAGGAGGGCTGCAAGGGCTATGATGGTGGCTGGGATGGCTAGGTCTTGCTTGGTAAGTTCTTGTAGAATTAATCATTTTGGTATGAACCCGGAAAGTGGAGGTAGGCCTCCGAGAGAGAGTAGGGTAATTAGAGCAATAATAGATAAGAGGGGCGATTTGATTGTGGAGGTGGCAATGGAATTAATTTTAGTGGAGTTAAATAATTTAAGGAGGAGGAAGGTTGTAAGGGTTATAATAATATATAGGGCGAGGTTGAGTTGGGTGAGGTTGGGGGAGTAATGTAGGATTGTAATTATCCACCCAAGGTGGGCAATTGATGAATAAGCTAGGATTTTTCGTAGTTGGGTTTGGTTGAGTCCGCCTCATCCCCCAATTATAGTAGAGGAAATGCCTAAAAATAATAGTAAATTTGAGTTGAGTATGGGGTGAAGTTGGAGAAGAATAGCGAATGGGGCAAGTTTTTGTCATGTGGCTAAGATCAGGCCCGTGGTAAGGTCTAGTCCTTGAAGTACTTCAGGTAATCAGAAATGTATTGGTGCAAGACCAATTTTTAATGCTAATGCAATGGTTACGAGTGTGGCGGAGGTTGGGTTAAGTATTTCAAGTAAACTTCATTCGCCTAAGTTTCAGGCGTTTGTAATGCTAGCAAATAAAAGTAAGGCGGAGGCGGTTGCTTGTGTGAGGAAATATTTTGTGGTTGCTTCTACTGCCCGTGGGTGGTGTTGGTGAATTATTAGGGGGATGATGGCTAGGGTGTTAATTTCAAGACCTATTCATACTAGAAGTCAATGGGATCCAATAAATGTTATTATGGTCCCTAGGCCAAGGCTCGAGATAATGATGGTTAATACTACTGGGTTCATTAGTAGAGGAAGGATTCTAACCAACGTGGTTGGGGTATGGGCCCAAAAGCTTAATTAGCTGACTTTACTTAGGAAATAGTATAATCGGAAGCACCAAGAGTTTTGATCTCTTGAGTATAGGTTCAAGTCCTGTTTTTCTAGTAGGAAGTGGAGAGACTTTAACTTTCATTATCCACTCTATCAAAGTGGTCCTTTAGTTCAGGCACACTTCCGTTTAGGTTAGTGGAGGAAGGCTTGCTGTAGCAATTGGGAGAGCGGCATGTCATAAGATAAGGGCTAGGGTTAATGGTAAAAAATTTTTCCATACTAAGTGCATGAGTTGGTCATAACGAAATCGAGGGTAAGATGCTCGGATTCATAGGAAAATTAAGGTGAGTAGTGTTGCTTTTATTATCACATAAAATGTGGAGATTTGTGGTATTGTAGGGTCATAGGAGGAGCCTATAAATAGGATTACGGAAAGGGTATTTATTATTAAGATGTTAGTATATTCGGCTAGGAAAAATAAAGCAAATGAGCCACCAGCATATTCAACATTAAATCCTGAAACCAATTCTGACTCTCCTTCAGTCAGATCGAATGGTGCTCGGTTAGTTTCTGCCAAAGTTGAGATGTATCATATTATGGCTAACGGTCATCCTGGAATTAATAATCAGATTGTTTCTTGGGTCAAGTTAAATGTGTGAAGTGTAAATCCCCCTGTGAAGATAATTATTGATAGTAAAATAAGGCCCAGGCTTACTTCGTAGGAGATAGTTTGTGCTACAGCTCGTAGGGCTCCTATAAGGGCATATTTTGAATTGGATGCTCATCCTGACCCTAAAATTGTATATACGGTTAGGCTTGAGATTGCTAAGATGAATAGGAGTCCTAGGTTGAGGTTAATAATTGAATGAGGGAGGGGGAGGGGTATTCATATAAGAAGAGCCAGGGTTAATGCGAGAGTGGGGGTGGCTAAAAATAGAAATGGGGAGGATGTTGAGGGGCGGACGGGTTCTTTAATAAAGAGTTTTACGCCATCTGCAATGGGTTGTAGGAGTCCATAAGGTCCTACAATGTTAGGGCCCTTGCGGAATTGTATGTAACCAAGAATTTTTCGTTCAACTAGGGTTAGGAAGGCTGTGGCTAAAAGAATTGGGATAATGTAGGCAAGTGGATTAATAAGGTAGAGTAAAATGTGTTGTAGCATAATTAAGGAGAGGATTTGAACCTCTGGATTAAAGGACTTAGGTCTTTCGCATTTACCAGGCTCTGCCACCTTAACAACCCTTATCTTGGGTTTTAGGTAATTTCTTCTTACCTAATTTAGTTTATTTCAGTAGGTGAAAAAGGAGCGTGCCGTAGGGTATTGGCTCCATTTTTCCGGTCCTTTCGTACTAGGAAAAATAAGTTCATAGATAGAAACTGACCTGGATTTCTCCGGTCTGAACTCAGATCACGTAGGACTATTAATCGTTGAACAAACGAACCCTTAATAGCGGTTGCACCATTAGGATGTCCTGATCCAACATCGAGGTCGTAAACCCTTTCGGCGATAGGGACTCTGGGAAAGGATTGCGCTGTTATCCCTAGGGTAACTTGGTTCATTGATCAGAAAGAATTCTGGGTCATTTTTCGGTAAATGTTTTATTGATTAGAACTGTCGTTCTAATTTTTAAGTACTAAGTACTCAATCGATAAGGGGGATTTATTTTCCCCCTTGGTCACCCCAACCAAAAACAGTTAAATTAGGAATATTGTATAAATGATTTTTCCCATAGGATTATGATTTTTACATAATTAATTTAAGTGTTTGAAGCTCCATAGGGTCTTCTCGTCTAATGGTTATATTCTCGCTTCTGCACGAGAAGATCAATTTCATTGATTAGAAAATAGAGACAGTTAAACTCTCGTGATGCCTTTCATACAGGTCTCCATTTAAAAGACAAGTGATTACGCTACCTTCGCACGGTCAAAATACCGCGGCCGTTAAACATTGTCACAGGGCAGGCGGGACCTCTTATAGTGGTTAAGCAAGAGGCGATGTTTTTGGTAAACAGGCGGAGTTTATGTTTGCCGAGTTCCTTTATTTTCTTTTAATCTTTCCTTGAGACACGCCTGTGTAGGGTTAACGAATAGTTAAATAAGGTTTTCTAGTTAATGGTAAATTAGTATTATGTCCTCAGTTTGGGTTCGTTTAATTATCAGTGATTTAATTCTTTCTGATGTACACTTGTGTTAGGAGAGGTTTAGCCTCTTATTACTCATTTTAGCATAAGTTCTTTTATAATTTTATAAAATAACCCAATACAGGTAAGGGGGTTGTGAGATAGTATCTAAATTATAGGTTTAAATAAAGCTGGAGCTGTGACGCTTACTTTACAGATGGCTGCTCTTAGGCCCACTGGGGGAAAAACCTTTAATAAAATATGATCATTATCCACCTTTAAAAGTTGTATCTTAATTTAGAAGGGCTGTACCTCTTCTAAATAACTATTAATTCTTATTTTTAACCTTAAGAAGATGTTCTTAGTTGGTGGTGAAAAAATTAATGCAGAATTTAAGTTCTTTTCTTGGGTAACCAGCTATCACTAAACTCGATAGGTCTGTCACCGCTACTCGGAAGTCTTCCCACTCTTTTGCCACAGAGACGGGTTGGCTCTAATGTGCTGCTTCGGAGTAGCTCGTTTAGTTTCGGGAAGATAGACTTAAGATCTCTTTGCCTAGTTGATCTAGCTAAATCATGATGCAAAAGGTACGAGGTCGAGTCTCTGCTTTTTGTTACTTTAATATTTATTTCATTTCTTTTTCAGCTTTCCCTTGCGGTACATAGTCTATTGCGCTAATATTTATTGTTCTGTCACCCATACTAAAAGGTATAAAATGTTTTAATTTAAGTATAGTGGTGTAGGTATAATTGATAAGGTTATGTTTACACGATGGTTAGGCTAGCTTCAAGGTTCAAAATGGCCCGAATTGCACGGGTTCTCCTCGGTGTAAGGGAGGTGCTTTACTAATTTAGCTACATTTTGATTCCAAGTACACTTTCCAGTACACTTACCATGTTACGACTTGCCTCCTCTTGATAGAATAATTTTTTTATATAAAATAAAGGTTTTGTTGAGGAGAGTGACGGGCGGTGTGTGCGCGCTCCAGAGCCGGCTTCAGGAAAATACTCTGACTTTTCCTTACTGCTAAATCCACCTTGAAGTAGATTTTCAGTTTACTATCCGTGTTTTCTTAATAGAAAATGTAGCCCATTTCTTTCCACTCCATTCGCTACACCTCGACCTGACGTGTGGGAGTTAATTCTTTACGCTTACTTTTTATCCTTCACAGGGTTAGCTGACGACGGCGGTATATAGGCGGTATTGGCAAGGAGTGGTGAGGTTTAACGGGGATTATCGGTTATAGAACAGGCTCCTCTAGGGGGGTCTGGAGCACCGCCAAGTCCTTTGGGTTTTAAGCTAGCGCTTGTAGTACTCTGGCGGACAATGTAGTAGATTATTGTCTAAGTTTGTGGTTGGGCATAGTAGGGTATCTAATCCTAGTTTGGGGCCTAACTATCGTGGCATCAAGGTCTCTATTATTATAAAGTCACTTTCGTTGTTGATAATTCTTCTCATAAGAGCGTATAACGGCTTGATGAGGTCTTAACTTTAGTTGTTTAAGATTTTCTTAAACCACTCTTTACGCCGGGGAAATATTAATAAGGGTTACTTGTATAACCGCGGTGGCTGGCACGAGATTTACCAACCCAGTTAATCTTAACTGATTCAAGCTTGCGCTTATAAAATCAATGTTTATTACTGCTGAAATCCCTTGGGGGTGTGGCTTAGCAAGGTGTCTTGGGCTACGTGCGTGTGCCTGATACCAGCTCCTAATCAGTTAACAGACTGATCAGGACATTCTCACAGGGTTGCGGAAACTTGCATGTATAATTCTAATTACAATTAATACTAAGGCTAGGACCAAACCTTTTATGCCCGTGGAAATTTTTATTTTTCAATCTTAGCATCTTCAGTGCCATACTTTCAATTAAGCTACACTAGC